ATGGAGTGGTGGGGATATTGCTGGTTGATGGTTCATGGTTGTGGATTCTATTTTTGTTTGGTTTTTATGGGGGGTTAGTTTGAGGCTTATTTCTGTTGTTGATTTGTATTGTTTGTGATGTAATGATGAAAAATTGTTTAGTTTGTTGTAGTAGAAAATTTAGAGGAAGATTAAGTGATGATAAGAACGTGATTGATGTTTGGACAATGTAGGAAAGTTTACTTAAATTTTTGTTTGAAAAAATAAAAAAATGTCAATATAAAAAGAAATGGATGCGTAAAACGGGGTTTTAAGTGTTAGTTCCTAGTAAATGGTAAAATAATAAATATGTCCGGCAACCATTACACTATCTGCTACTTAAGAGGTGATTAGCGCGCACTCCATGAATGGGGTCAAAGTGCATCAGTGTCAAGTTTGCGACGACCTTATCCATCAAACCATGACATTCCTAGTGTTAGGGGATTCATATGTTCGACGGTCATATGATGGACATGTCAAGAGGAAGATAACACCTGCGGTGCACTGGAGGGGCTTATTGAAGGTATCCCCAGAAGAGAAGCGCAGGAGGTCGGTAGATGCCGCGATCACGAGATTAGGGAGGAGTTTCCATACCGACCACTTGTATCTGTGAAGAGCAAGAGAGAAGGAATGGAGCAAGTTATGGCCCTGAAGTTACAACCAGTGGCGCAAAAGAGCAAGTAGAGCTCGGCGGTTAGGGGGAAGTTATGCGCTTGAAGACAATAACCTAGGGTATAAACGACGTTGAGTAGCTCGGTTCTCGTGAGAAACACGATCAATAGATAACCTGGTCCTCTGGCTTGGGAGTGCTTGAAGGCTGTTGGTAGAGAAAAGTACCTAGGAGGTGGGCGAATTCAGTAGACTTGGAGCATGCAAAGGTGTACTGTGACATTACTCGTTTCCGAGAGAAAAGGTAATGCATAGTTGGGAATTCCCTGGACGTGTTGGGTGACGCTTGCGGCTCGGCCGTAGGTAGGAGCATTTGGGCTATATGGTACCTGAAGCAAGGATGTGCCTAAGAGAGTATCTGTCCGAATATGGTCCGTTTGGTCGTTGATGTTTGGGTTTTTGGTGGGGTGCCATAGCGTATGATGTGGAGTGTCCTACATTTCAGTAACTGTCTGATGGGGCAAAGAGTGTGATGCAGAATTATACATACCCTAGTAAACATGAAGAAAATCATGTGGTGGGGGGGGAAGGGGGGGGGTCTTGAGAGGGATGGGGTAGGCGTTCCTGTAGTTAAAGTTTAATAACGGTGGCTTTTCAGGCCACAAGTCTCGGAGAGAGGCCGAGTAGGAATTTATGATAGAATTTGTTTTATTTTTAGGACTTTGCTTTATTCTGGGGGGTTTAGCGGTTGCATCTAACCCGTCGCCTTATTATGGGGTGGTGGGGCTGGTTGTGGCAGCTGTTGCTGGGTGTGGGTGATTGGTGAGTCTGGGTGTGTCTTTTGTATCTCTGGTGCTGGTTATGGTTTATTTAGGGGGTATGCTGGTTGTATTCGTTTACTCGGTGTCGTTGGCTGCGGATCCTTATCCGGAGGCTTGGGCTGATTGAGGGGTTGTTGGTTATGGCTTTGGGATAGGATTGGTTGTTGTTGTAGGGCTGGTTGTGGGAGGTGTGTCTGGACTATCGGCTAGTGTTGGAACGGTTAATAATGGGGGTCTGTTGTCGGTTCGGTTGGATTTTAGTGGAGTGGCCGCGCTTTATTCAGATGGGGCGGGGCTGCTTTTAATTGGGGGGTGGGGATTGTTGCTGACTCTGTTTGTGGTATTAGAACTTGTGCGGGGGTTATCTCGGGGGGCAATTCGGGCTGTTTAGGGGGGTAGTCAGGAAGTAGTTTAGCTTGAAAATGCCAGCTTTGGGAGTTGGTGATAAAGGTTTAAGTCCTTTCTTCTTGAGGGTGGGGTAGGATAACTCTAAGAAGAGGTTTAGTCTTCAATCTTTGGCTTACAAGACCAATGTTTTAATAAACTATTAGAGTTAGTTATAATTTGAGTAACTTGTTTTCTAGGATGGCTACTAGGGGGAATAGGACTAGGATGATTGTGAAGTATGAGAGTGAGGCTAGTTGGCCAATGATGATGAATGGGTGCTCTACTGGCTGGCTGCCTACTCAAGTTAGTACTAGGACGTTGGCGACTAGGGCTCAGAATAGGATTTGCGATAGAGGGCGGAATGTCATGGATCGCAGTTTGGATGTGTGGAGGAGAGGAGTTAGGAATAGGACTAGGATTGAGGCGGCTAGGGCTAAGACTCCTCCTAGTTTGTTTGGGATAGATCGTAGGATGGCGTAGGCAAATAGGAAGTATCATTCGGGTTTAATATGGGGAGGTGTTACTAGGGGGTTAGCTGGCGTAAAGTTTTCTGGGTCTCCTAGGAGGTTGGGGGAGAATAAAGCCAGGGAAGCTAGTAGGGAGAACATTAGTGCGAACCCTAGGATGTCTTTTGTGGTATAGTAGGGGTGGAATGGGATTTTATCGCAGTCTGAAGGGATGCCTAGTGGGTTGTTTGACCCTGTTTCGTGTAGAAAGGTGAGGTGGACTAGTGTTAGGCCTGCAATGACGAATGGGAGGAGGAAGTGGAGGGCGAAGAATCGAGTTAGTGTGGGGTTGTCTACTGAGAATCCTCCTCAGGCTCATTCTACTAGTGTTTGTCCGATGTAGGGGATTGCTGAGAATAGGTTCGTAATTACTGTGGCTCCTCAGAAGGATATTTGGCCTCAGGGTAGTACGTAACCTACGATGGCTGTTGCTATAAGGGTTAAAAGGAGGATAATTCCGATGTTTCAGGTTTCTTTATTCAGGTATGAGCCGTAGTATAGTCCTCGGCCGATGTGAAGGTAGATGCAGATGAAGAAGAATGAGGCTCCGTTTGCGTGTAGGTTGCGGATTAGTCAGCCGAATTGTACGTCTCGACATATGTGAGCCACGGATGAGAATGCTAGTGAAGTGTCTGCTGTGTAGTGTATGGCTAGTAGCAGGCCTGTGACGATTTGGGTGACTAGGCAGATGCCTAGTAGTGACCCAAAGTTTCATCATGTAGAGATATTCGACGGTGTAGGGAGGTCGATTAGGGCGTCGTTGATGATTTTTAGTAGTTGGTGGTTTTTACGAAGATTGAGTGCCATTAGTTGGTTCTGTGTATGGAAATGAGAATGATTAGGATAGATAGGGCAAATGATCCTAGGTAGGCTTTGATTTGGCCTGGGTGTAGGTTGGTGGCGGTTTTGGTTGCTATTAGTTGTAGGTTAGCCAGTCCTTCTGGTCCTAGGAGCTTGTACCATGAGAGGTCGATTAGGTGGGAGGCAATGTTTTGGCCGCCGTTTAGGAGGCTGGTCATGCTGAATCGGTGAACTAGGGGGTTGAAGTAGCCTAGGGAGATGGAGAAGTTTGAGAGTGTAGTTTGTTTTGTGAGTAGGAGAGTTTGGGCTATTTTTGAGATTTCTAGTGCGATGGCGATTCCTAGGATTGTGACTACTAGGGCTGTGATTTTGATGGAGAGTGGTATAGTCATGGGAGGGGTTTTTGTTGGGGTGATAAATGATGTAATGAGGAATCCTACTGTAATGCTCCCTAGTGCTAGGCGAGTGATGGGGGAAATTACTGCGGGGTCGTTTTCATTTATTGGGGTCAGAGGGGGGATTCGAACGAAGCCGGTTTGTACTAGTACGGTCATGCGGATCGTGTACACGGCGGTAAATGAAGTGGCGAGTAGTGTCAGTAGTAGGGCTCATGTGTTTAGGTATGATGTGTTAAGACTTTCGATGATCTGGTCTTTTGAGTAGAACCCTGCTAAGAATGGGGTTCCTATTAGAGCGAGATTGCCGATGGTTAGGCAGGAGGTAGTTGTTGGTAATATTTTTTGGAGGCCTCCTATTTTTCGAATATCTTGTTCGCCATTGAGATTGTGGATGATAGACCCTGAGCATAGGAATAGTATAGCTTTGAAGAATGCGTGGGTTGAGATGTGGAGAAAAGCTAGTTCGGGGAGGTTTAGTCCGATTGTGACTATTATCAGGCCTAGTTGGCTTGAGGTGGAGAAGGCGATGATTTTTTTGATATCATTTTGGGTGAGGGCGCATGTGGCGGCAAATAGTGTAGATAGGGCTCCGAGGCATAGGCACAGGGTTAGGGCAGTTTGGTTGTTGCTGAATAGGGGGTGGGTTCGGATGAGTAGGAAGATTCCGGCTACTACTATTGTGCTGGAGTGGAGTAGGGCGGATACAGGAGTTGGCCCTTCTATGGCAGCTGGAAGTCAAGGATGTAGGCCGAATTGGGCAGACTTGCCGGCGGCGGCTAAAATTAAGCCTAGTAGGGGGAAAGTTGGGGTTTGTGATTGGGAAGATAGTTGTTGGATTTCTCAGGTGTTTATTGTAATGGCCAGTCAGGCTATGCAGAGGATAAGGCCTACGTCTCCGACCCGGTTGTATAGTACAGCTTGTAGGGCGGCAGTATTGGCTTCTGCTCGGCCATGTCATCAGCTGATTAGAAGGAAGGATATAATACCCACTCCTTCTCAACCGATGAATAGGACGAATAGGTTGTTGGCAATGATTAGAATGAGTATTGCGATTAAGAAGAATAGGAGGTAGGTAAAGAATTTTGTAATGTATGGGTCTGAGGCTATGTATCATGTTGCAAATTGTAGGATGGATCATGATACGAATAGGGCAATTGGGAAGAAGGTGAGGGAGTAGAAGTCTATTTTGAGGCTAATTGGGATTTTGAAGTTTATGATGTATTTTCATTCTCAGAAGGTGGTTAGGCTTTCTGTTCCTGAATGAATATAAATTGTTATTGGGATTAGACTAATCAGGAAGGAGGTCTTGACAGTGCTTGTGATGATAGTCGGGGTGTTTTTGAGGTTGTTTGATAGAAGGGGGAAGAGGATGGGGGTAGATAGGGTTGCCAGGGTTAGAAGTATGGATGTGTTTAGGACTAGTGGTAGGTCCATTACTTTCACTTGGATTTGCACCAAGATGAATGGCTCCTAAGACCATTGGATTGCTATTATCCTTTGAAAGCAAGGGGACTGAGGTTTCATACTCAGATGCGAGAATTAGCAGTTCCCGTTGGTTAAACCTCCCCTCGGCAGGTAAGAAGGTTTTAACTTCTATTTTTAGAATCACAGTCTAATGTTTTGGTTAAAACTATACTTGCATACGGGGATTCCAGAGATGAGCTCTGGTTTGAGGATGAGAAGAAGTATTGGGATTATGTGAAGGGCTATGAGGAGGTGTTCTCGTGTGGATGAGTTCTGGATGGATGTGATGTGGGATGGAAGTGTTCCTCGTTGTGTTATTATAAGTATGTAGAGGGTGTATGAGGCAGTGAGTAAAATTGCGGCCCCGGTCAGGATGATTGTGAAGGATGATCAGTTGAATAATGCGATCACAATGGTTAGTTCTGCTATGAGGTTTGTTGTTGGGGGTAAAGCTATGTTTGTTAGGTTGGCTAGTAGTCATCAGATAGCTATTAGAGGTAAGAGGGGTTGAAGACCTCGTGTGAGTAGTAAGATTCGGCTGTGGGTTCGTTCGTAGTTGGTGTTTGCTAGGCAGAATAGCATGGATGAGGTTAGGCCATGTGAGATTATTAGGATTATTGCTCCTGAAAATGCTCATTGGGTTTGGATTATGGTTGCGGCTACGACTAGGCCTATGTGGCTGACGGAGGAGTAAGCAATTAGTGATTTTAGGTCGATTTGTCGGAGGCAGATAGCACTAGTCATTAGTGCTCCTCATAGGGCTAGAGTGATGAATGGGTAGTGGAGGTTATTTGATAGTGGGTTCACTATGACAGTGACTCGTATGATGCCGTACCCTCCTAGTTTTAGTAGTAGGGCAGCTAGTAGCATGGAACCAGCAATGGGGGCTTCCACGTGGGCTTTGGGCAGTCATAGGTGTAGGCCATATAGGGGGGCTTTAACTATGAAGGCTAGCAGGAGGGCTAGACTTGCAATTAGGCCGGATCAAGAGGTGTTCAGTGTGGGGTGTGAGAGTTTGAGTATTGGGAAGTAGAGGGTGCCGATTTGGTTTTGTAAGTGAAGGATGGCGATTAGGAGAGGGAGTGAGCTGGCGAGTGTGTAGAATAACAGGTAGATTCCAGCGTTTAGGCGTTCTGGTTGGTTACCTCATCGAGTAATGAGGATTAGGGTGGGGATTAGGGTTGCTTCAAATGCGATGTAGAAGAGTATCAGTTCTGAAGCTGAGAAGGCTAGGAGAATGGATAGTTGGGCTAGTACTACTGTTGTTGTGAAGATTCGTTTGCGAATCATGGGCTCTTGTTCTAGGTGGTTTTGGCTGGCCATGATTATGAGGGGTAATAGTCAGCATGACAGGACTAGCAGGGGGGAGGATATTTGGTCAATGGAGGTTCAGGGAGTTAAGCTTTTGCCTGGATAGTATGTTGGTGTGAGTCACTGAAGGCTGATGGTGGCGATTAGTATGCTGTAAAAGGTGATGTTGGTCCATAGGTATTTGTATGGGGAGAGGAAGGTTAGGGGGAGTAGTATTGCAGTTGGGATGATTACTTTTAGCATTGTAAGAGGTTGAAGTTATGTAGGTGGTCGGAGCCATGAGTTCGAGTGGAGGCTACCAGCAGAGCCAGTCCTGTGCCAGCTTCGCAGGCGGAAAATGTTAGTATGATGATGGGGAGGATGGTGGAGGAGGATGATTGTATTTCGATGGGTCATATGGCTAGGGCAACGTATATGGATAGTATTATGCTCTCTAGACATAGTAGGGCTGAGACTAAATGAGTTCGGTGGAAGGCTAGGCCTAGGCTGCTTAGGGTAAAGGCTGAGTAGAAGCTGAGGTGTAAGTAGGACATAAAGAAAGTTATAGGGTGTGGGCTATAATCTGTTGAGTCGAAATCAACTGTCTTAGTTAGACTAACTTTCTATTATTCTGCTCACTCTAATCCCCCTTGGATTCATTCGTAGATTAGGCCTAGTGTGAGGAGTAAAATTAGTAGGAAGGCTCAAACTAGGGTAGTGGTGGGGGATTGGAGTTGGGTGGCTCATGGTAAGGGTAGGAGTAGAGCAATTTCTAAGTCGAATAGGAGGAATAGGATGGCTACTAGGAAGAATCGGATTGAGAATGGGAGACGTGCGGATCCTAGGGGGTCGAAACCACATTCGTATGGAGATAGTTTTTCTGAGTCAGGGTTTATTTGGGCGAGTCAAAAATTTAGTGCGGTTAGGAGAATGCTCAGGGTCAATGATAAGATGAATATGAATAGGATTATGTTTATTACTCTTCTCTGGGGTTAAACCAGATTTTAAGGATTGGAAGTCGATTGTATTTAATATACTAGAAGAGTAGGATCCTCATCAGTAGATAGAGATGTAAAGGAATAGTCACACGACGTCTACAAAGTGTCAGTATCAGGCTGCTGCCTCGAAGCCGAAGTGGTGGTTTGATGTGAAATGGTATTTGATTAGGCGTAGAAGGCAGACTAGTAGGAATGTAGAACCAATAATTACATGGAGGCCGTGGAATCCGGTAGCGACGAAGAAGGTTGAGCCGTATACCCCGTCAGCGATAGAGAAGGGGGCTTCGTAGTACTCTATGGCTTGGAGGGCGGTGAAGTAAAATCCGAGTAGAACTGTTAGAGTTAGAGCCTGGATTGCTTGTTTTCGGTTGGCTTCTGTGATGCTGTGGTGGGCTCATGTGACGGTGACTCCTGAGGCTAGGAGAATGGCAGTGTTTAGGAGTGGCACTTCTATTGGGTTTAGTGGCTTGATTCCTACTGGCGGTCATTGTCCTCCTAGTTCTGGGGTGGGGGCTAGGCTTGAGTGGAAGAAGGCTCAGAAAAATCCTAGAAAGAAGAAGGCTTCTGATGTAATGAATAGAGCTATTCCGTATCGTAGGCCTTTTTGGACGGTTGGGGTGTGGTGTCCTTGGAATGTGCTTTCTCGTACAATATCTCGTCATCATTGGAGCATGACTAAGGCAGTACAGGTTAGGCCTAGGATTAGGAGTCGAGGGGAGTTGTAGTGAAATCATATTGTCAGTCCTGAAGTTGTTAGGAGGGCAGCAGCTGCTCCTAGAATTGGTCATGGGCTTGGGTCTACTATATGGTAAGAGTGTGCTTGGTGGGCCATTATGATGCCTAGATATTTTCTTGTAAGTATAGGCTTAGTAGAAGCACAAAGACGTAGGCTTGGATTATTGCTACTGCTACTTCTAGAATGGTTAGTAGAAATAGTACTAGTAGAGTCAGGAGTGAGACTGCGGGTATTGTCGAGAATAGTGCTGTTGTGGCTGTGGAGATGAGTTGGATTAGAAGGTGGCCTGCTGTGAGGTTGGCCGTGAGGCGAACACCCAGGGCTAGTGGGCGGATTAGTAGGCTTGTTGTTTCAATTAAGATGAGGGCTGGGATTAGTGGTGTGGGGGTGCCTTCTGGGAGCAGGTGGCCTAGGGAGGCAGAGGGTTGGTTTCGTAGTCCTGTGAGTAGGGTTGCTAATCATAAAGGGAAAGCTAGGGCTAGGTTTATGGATAATTGGGTTGTTGGAGTGAATGTGTATGGCAGTAGGCCTAATAAGTTGATGAGGAGGAGAAAGATTATTAGAGATGTTAGAATTAGGGCTCATTTGTGTCCTTTTTTGTTTAGTGGAGTTATTAGTTGTTTTGTAACTAGGTTAATGAATCATAGTTGTAGGGTCGAGAGTCGGTTAGTAATTCACCGGTTGTCTAGGGAGGGTAGGAGGAGGGCAGGGAATGTTATTGAGATGAGGATTAGTGGGATTCCTAGTAGGGATGGGCTCGAGAATTGGTCGAAGAAGCTTAGGTTCATGGTCAGGTTCAAGGGGTGGGGCTAGGGGTTGTTACTATCTTGTTTGAGGGGGGATTTATTGAGACAAAGGTTAGAAGTTTGGGCTGAATGATTAGGGAGAAAGTGAGTCATGAGGTAAGCATGATAAAAAATCAAGGGTTTGGGTTTAGTTGAGGCATACCATTAAGGAGGGGGTGAGTCCTCTTTCTTTAGCTTAAAAGGCTAACGCTGATTCATAGCTTCTTAATGATTAGGATGTCATTAGGTTAGATCAGTTTTCGAAATTGGCAAGTGGGGTAGATTCTACTACGACTGGTATGAAGCTGTGGTTGGCTCCGCAGATTTCGGAGCATTGTCCGTAGAACACCCCTGGTCGGGAGGCAAGAAAGGAGGTTTGGTTGAGACGTCCTGGGATTGCGTCAGTTTTTACTCCTAGGCTTGGAACAGCTCATGAGTGGAGTACGTCGTCGGCAGTGACAATGACTCGGATGGTTGAGCTTATTGGGACTACAACGCGGTGGTCAACTTCTAGGAGGCGGAAGTGTCCTAGGGGGAGGTCTGTTGTGGGGACCATGTAAGAGTCGAATACAAGTTCTTTAACGTCTGTGTATTCGTAAGTTCAGTATCATTGGTGGCCGATGGCTTTTAGGGTGAGGTCGGGTTCGTTGATCTCATCCATTATATATAGGATCCGTAGTGAGGGCAGGGCGAGGGTAATTAGGACTATGGCTGGTAGGATTGTTCAGACGAGTTCGATTGCTTGTGCGTCGACTGTGTTTGATGACAGTTTTTCTGTGAGTATAAGAGTTAGTAGATAAAGGACTAGACTACAGATTGCCAGGGCGACCATTAGGGCGTGGTCGTGGAATCCTATTAGTTCTTCTATGATAGGGGATGAGGCATCTTGGAAGCTGAGTTGTGAGTGGTTGGCCATATTTGGGTGTGGAGGTGTACTGGATTTTCACCTGTAATTTAGTCTTGACAAGACTATGTAATTGTTTTACTAACACCTCTTTATGAGAAAGAAGCATAAGTGGTCTATGCGGTTGGCTTGAAACCAACATACGGGGGTTCGATTCCTTCCTTTCTTGGACTTGAACAAAGGCTGGTTCCTCGAAGGTGTGGAATGGAGGTGGGCAGCCGTGGATTCATTCAATGTTAGTGCTTGTCAGTTCTGGTTGTGTCACTTTACGTTTTGATGCGAAGGCTTCTCAGATGATGAACACTAGCATAATTACTGCAGTGAGGGAGATGAGTGACCCTACCGAGGAGATAGTGTTTCATAGTGTGTAGGCGTCTGGGTAGTCTGAGTAACGTCGTGGCATGCCGGCTAGGCCTAGGAAGTGTTGGGGGAAGAAAGTTAGGTTTACCCCTACGAATATTACTCCGAAATGTGTTTTAGCTCATGTAGAGTGGAGAGTGTATCCAGTGAATAGAGGGAATCAGTGCGTAAAGCCTGCTAGAATTGCGAAGACAGCTCCTATTGATAGGACATAGTGGAAGTGGGCTACCACGTAGTAGGTGTCGTGTAGGGCGATATCTAGCGAGGAGTTTGCCAGCACGATTCCTGTTAGACCTCCAATGGTGAACAGGAAGATGAATCCTAGGGCTCATAGTATTGGGGGGTCTCATTTAATTGTTCCTCCATGCAGGGTTGCCAGTCAGCTGAACACTTTAATACCAGTTGGAATGGCAATGATTATAGTGGCGGATGTGAAGTATGCTCGAGTATCTACGTCCATCCCTACAGTGAATATGTGGTGAGCTCATACGATGAACCCTAGGAATCCGATGGATAGCATGGCTCATACCATGCCTATGTAACCAAATGGTTCTTTCTTTCCTGAGTAGTATGCTACGACGTGTGAGATAATCCCGAAGCCTGGCAGAATCAGGATATATACTTCTGGATGACCGAAGAATCAGAATAGGTGTTGGTATAGAACAGGGTCTCCTCCACCCGCAGGGTCAAAGAATGTAGTGTTTAGGTTACGGTCTGTTAGGAGTATGGTGATCCCGGCGGCGAGGACGGGTAGGGACAGGAGTAGGAGGACTGCTGTAATTAATACGGATCAGACGAATAGGGGGGTTTGGTATTGCGATAGTGCAGGGGGTTTTATGTTAATTGCTGTTGTGATGAAGTTGATTGCTCCTAGGATTGAGGAGATACCAGCTAGGTGCAGGGAGAAAATGGCCAGATCTACTGAGGCCCCGGCGTGAGCTAGGTTGCCTGCTAGGGGCGGGTACACTGTTCAACCTGTTCCTACTCCCGCTTCAACGGTAGAGGATGCCAGTAGAAGGAGGAATGAAGGGGGAAGTAGTCAGAAGCTTATGTTGTTCATTCGTGGAAATGCTATGTCCGGAGCTCCGATCATTAGGGGCACTAATCAGTTCCCGAATCCTCCGATTATAATTGGTATAACTATAAAGAAAATTATGACAAAAGCATGGGCCGTGACGACTACGTTGTAAACTTGATCGTCACCTAGAAGGGCCCCAGGTTGGCCTAGTTCTGCTCGGATGAGGAGGCTTAGGGCGGTACCTACTATACCAGCTCATGCTCCGAAGATTAGGTAGAGGGTTCCGATATCTTTGTGGTTAGTTGAGAATAATCATCGGTTGATGAATGTCACAGGTAAGATGGCTGAGTGTATAAGCGTTAGGCTGTAGTCCTTTTTACAGAGGTTCAATTCCTCTTCTTATCGGCCCTGTAGTGAAGTTCATGGTGAGTTGCAAGCTCATCGATGTGCACTGGTCGTGTACCGGGGTCTTAGGTAGAGGCCTGTTGGTTTGGGCATATAGCTGTTAACTATAGAGTCGTGGGATCGAAGCCCATCTGCCTAGTGAGTAGTGTAAGGTCCTAGCTTAATTAAAGTACCTGAGTTGCATTTGGGAGATGCAGGGTAACATCCTGCGGACTTTAGCAGAAACTAAGAGAGTTTAACTCTTGTTTAAGGCTTTGAAGGCCTTCGGTTTGGGTGAACCTAAGTTTCTTAGATGATAGTGAGGATTATTGGGGCTATTGGAAGTAGGGTAATAGACATGGTTGTTAGGATCGCGACAAGCACGTTAGTTGGTTTATTGGTACGTCACTGTTTTATGTGGTTTGTGGTGTGTGGAGGGAGTGTGATTGTTGTGCAATATGCAAGCCGTAGGTAGAAGAATAAGCCTAGCAGGGAGAGTAGCGAAATGATTGTGGCTGCTGGAGCTATATCTTGTTTGGTTAGTTCTTGGATGATTAATCATTTGGGGAGGAATCCTGTTAAGGGGGGAAGGCCTGCTAGAGAAAGCAGGGTTAGTAGTAGTATTGCATTTAGTGATGGGGTTTTTGTTCATGCAGTTATTAGGGTGGTTAGTTTTAGTACTTTTATAGAGTTTAAGGTGAGGAATACAGCTGCAGTTATCAGAGCATATAGGTAGAAATTAAGCAGGGTAAGCTTGGGATTGTAAACTAGGATGATAGCTATTCAGCCTAAGTGGGAGATGGATGAGAAGGCCAAGATTTTTCGGATTTGTGTTTGGTTAAGGCCCATTCATCCTCCTAAGGCTGCTGAAAGGATAGCCATGGTGGTTAGGAGGGTGGGATTAAGTGAGGGAGAGGTCATAAATAGTAGCGTAATTGGTGGAAGTTTTATGATTGTAGATAGCAGGAGTCCAGTGGTGAGTGGGGAGCCTTGAAGTACTTCTGGGTACCAGAAGTGAAATGGTACTAGGCCTAGTTTCATTGCAATTGCTGAGGTTAGGATTAGGGAGGACGTTGGGTGTGTTATTTGGGTAATGTCCCATTGTCCTGTGTGCCATGCATTGGTTATGCTGGAGAATAGGACTAAAGCCGAGGCAGCTGATTGGGTTAGAAAATACTTGGTTGCGGCTTCAATAGCTCGGGGGTGGTGGGATTTTGAAATTAGGGGGAGGATAGCTAGTGTATTGATTTCTAGCCCGGCTCAGGCCATTACTCAATGGTGACTTGAGATTGTGATGGTAGTTCCTAGCACGAGGCTGATGGTAAAAATTAGTTTTGCTTGGGGGTTCACTAGCAGGGGAAGGAGTTGAACCATCATTTTCGGGGTATGGGCCCGATAGCTTGTTTAGCTTACCCTACTAGAAAATAATATAAGGGAAGTATGGAGGGTTTTGATCCCTCCAGTGTAGGTTCAACTCCTACTTTTCTAAGTACTAGGAAATGAGAGGGTTGGTATACCTCCATGTTCACTTTATCATAGTGACCCTTAGTGCTCAGGCACATTTCCATTATGGGCGCCTCAGGTATGGGGGTAGGCCTGCATAGCAGATTGGTATGCTGATATGTCAGAGGCATAAGGCTAGTGTAAGTGGGAGGAAGTTTTTTCACAGTAGGTGTATTAGTTGGTCGTATCGAAATCGTGGGTATGAGGCACGAATTCACAGGAATCCTGCTGATAATAGTAGCACTTTTGTAGCTAGTACTACAGGGAATAGCTCTTGAGGTAGGTTGAGCAGGCTTGGGTTGAAGAATAGAATTGTAGTTAATGTGTTTATAAGTATAATGTTGGCATATTCAGCTAGGAAGAAAAGCGCGAACGGCCCTGCTGCATACTCTACGTTGAAGCCGGAGACTAGTTCTGATTCTCCTTCTGTTAGGTCAAATGGGGCTCGATTTGTTTCAGCTAGTGTGGATACGTATCACATCATGGCTAAGGGTCAGCAGGCGAAGATAAGGTATAGGGGTTCTTGAGTAACTGCTAGGGTACTAAGAGTGTAATTTCCGCTTAGAAGAATAATGGATAGGAGAATGATTGCTAAGGTCACTTCATAGGAAATTGTTTGGGCTACTGCTCGTAGTGCCCCGATTAGAGCATATTTTGAGTTAGAGGCTCATCCTGATCATAGGATAGAGTATACTGCTAGGCTGGATATTGCTAGCAGGAACAGTAGTCCTAGGTTAAGGTCTGCGAGGGAGAATGGGAGGGGTAGTGGGGTTCAAATTGAGATTGCTAGAAGGAGGGCTAGCATTGGGGTCGCAAGGAAGAGGACGGGGGATGATGTCGATGGTCGGATTGGCTCTTTGATGAATAGTTTAATTCCGTCTGCTAGGGGTTGGAGCAGGCCGAATGGGCCGACAATGTTTGGGCCTTTTCGACCTTGCATATAGCCTAGGACTTTGCGTTCTACTAGGGTGAGGAAGGCTACTGCAATTAGGATTGGCAGAATGTAGGATAGGGCTATGATAAGATTAATTAGGAGTGGGTAGTTGGTCATTGTGGGTGGGTTGGTTAGGGTAAGCTAGGGAGAGGATTTGAACCTCTGAGTTAAAGGACTTAAGCCTTTTGCATTTTCCGAGCTCTGCCACGCTAGCTGGTCCTTTTCTTGGACGTGGTGTGGAGTGATAGCCTTTTGTAATTTAGTTGTTTTCATTACTTAAGGCGAAGGCTTGCTTGTGGTATTGGCCTCACTTTTCCTATCCTTTCGTACTGGGAAGAGTTCATCATAGATAGAAACCGACCTGGATTACTCCGGTCTGAACTCAGATCACGTAGGACTGTTAATCGTTGAACAAACGAACCCTTAGTAGCGGCTGCACCACTAGGATGTCCTGATCCAACATCGAGGTCGTAAACCTCCTTGTCGATATGGACTCTCGAAGGAGATTGCGCTGTTATCCCTGGGGTAGCTTGGTCCATTGATCAATTATATTGGGTCTGGTGCTATTAGCACGCTGAGAAGTCGCTCTTAGTCTAGAGGTTTGGTCTAGTTTTTGGAGGTTTTGTTTTGCTCCAAGGTCGCCCCAACCGAAAAACTGAGACCAGTGGCTTGTGTGTCAGTGAACCCAGTGGGAGAGTATGTGTTTTAATGTGGTCTCTGGTTTTGAAGTTCCACAGGGTCTTCTCGTCTTATGTGTTTATCCCTGCTTTTGTACAGGGAGATCAATTTCACCGATTGCCTGTAAGAGACAGTTAAGTCCTCGTTTAGCCATTCATACAAGTCTCAATTTATGGGACAACTGATTGCGCTACCTTTGCACAGTTAGGATACCGCGGCTGTTGAACGTGAGTCACTGGGCAGGCATCACCTTCAATACTTGTCTGTTGGTTTGCTGAAGGCTATGTTTTTGGTAAACAGTCGGGCCTTGACGGGTTTGCCTAGTTCCTTTTACAGGTTTTAATCTTTCTTAATGGACGCTCCTCTGTCGGGTTAACAATGTGCTTAATACTCTGCTTGTTTGATTAGTCGTATATTGGTAGTTTGTTAATAATGTGCGGATGTAAGCTTGCGTCGTAGAGGGAGAACCCTGGTTACTCATTCTAGCATTAATTCTCCTATTTGGGTATAGGTTAGCCCGTTAATGGGGGGGGAGTCATGAGGTTTTTATATTTTTGGGGTCGGAGCTTTAACGCACTCTTTGTTGATGGCTGCTTGAGGGCCCACAGTGATGTTAGGGTTAGTATTTATCCGCTCGTGGAGATTGTATTCTTTTTTAAAGGAGCTGTACCTCCTTTAAATAGCCCTTAATTCGCTTCATTAGGGTTCTTGGGTTCCTTGGAGAAGAATTAAGAGTGAACTAAGATTCGTTTCACGGGCAACCAGCTATCACCCAGCTCGATTGGCTTTTCACCTCTACCAGCAAGTCATCCCACTCTTTTGCCACAGAGACGGGTTCGCTCAATAATAGCTGCCCACAGGTAGCTCGCTTGGGTTTCGGGGTGGCAAACTTAAATTCATTTTGCTTGGTTTTTCTTGCTAGACCATGATGCAAAAGGTACAAGGGCTGATCTTTGCTGTTTATAGCTTGGTTTGTTCATTGTTATTTCATCTTTCCCTTACGGTACGTTATCTCTATCGCTCCAATGGTGTCTTTTCTATCGCCTATACTGGGACTAGTAAATGCTTTAGTTGGGTTTGAGTAGTAGTTTGGTTATTTTGTGTTGTGTTGATTGGGCTAGAATTTGGCATCAAGACGATCTGGGGTTAGCAGACATTTTTCAGGTGTAAGCTGAATGCTTTTTCTTAAGCTACGTCTTGGTATTCTAAGTGCACCTTCCGGTACACTTACCTTGTTACGACTTACCTCATCTTTGGCTGAATAACTTATTAATTTATAGGGGAGGGGGCGCCTATGAGGAGGGTGACGGGCGGTATGTACGTGCCCCAGGGCCGGCTTAAAGAGGGCTCACTTGTCCCACTTTACTGCTAAATCCGCCTTCCAAGGACGGTTTCACGTCCCTTTGCCGTATGTTCTAATCTAGAAAATGTAGCCCATTACTCCCATTCCATAGGCTATACCTTGACCTGTCTTATTAGCGTGGTGGGGCTGTTGCGCCCACTGTTGGGCTTTCAGTGGAGGTGGGCTGGCGACGGCGGTATGTAGGCTGTTTTGGCAAGGAATGGTAAGGTATATCGTGGATCATCGATTATAGAACAGGCTCCTCTAGGTGGGTTTGGGACACCGCCAAGTCCTTAGAGTTTTAAGCGTTAGTGCTCGTAGTTCTCGGGCGGATGCTTAGGTAGAGTTAAGCATCAAGATTTAGGGCCAGGCATAGTGGGGTATCTAATCCCAGTTTGGGCCCTGGCTTTCGTGGAGTTCAATCGATCGTTGTTCTAAGATCTTCTTTGATAAGGAGGCCTTACTAGCATCTTGGGCTTGTGACAGCTCAGGTGCCTTTTAATCTTAGCTACTTGGATAGCATGTGACCACTCTTTACGCCGTTATAAAGTTAATTTGGGTCTCCTGTATGACCGCGGTGGCTGGCACAGGATTTACCAACCCTAGATTTGCTATGGCTAAGTCAAGTTTACACTCATTGCTTAATGTTAACTACTGCTGATTGACCCGTGGGGGTGTGGCAATTGCGAGACGTCTTGGGCTACAATTGAGGTGTGCCTGATGCCTGCTCCTATCTGCCCGCGTAGGGTGTCCAGGGCGTACTCACTGGGGCGCGGATACTTGCATGTATATGCCTAGCAAAAACTAACAGTAAGGTTAGGACTAAGTCTTTTGTCCTTGGGTGTTTGTAGCAGCCGTCTTAACATCTTCAGTGTTATGCTTTGTCGTAAGCTACAAGGAC